TTATGAAATGGGTGGAGTCGCAGAAAATATAGCCAGAAAGGCTATTTCAATAGCAGCATCCAAAATGCCTATACGAACTCAATTCATTATTTCAGGACAATGATTAGAACCAAAGGAAAGAGGTCTTTAGTTAGGATGAAAACAAAAAAGATTGCAATTGTGGGTTTCTTTTTTTTGAACACAGAATATTTTTTTTTTATTTCAACCTTTGGACTGAAAGATAAAAAAATGATATGATTCAACCTCAAACTTATTTAAATGTAGCCGATAATAGCGGAGCCCGCGAATTAATGTGTATTCGAATCATAGGAGCTAGTAATAGACGATATGCTTATATTGGTGATATTGTCGTTGCTGTAATCAAAGAAGCAGTACCAAATACGCCTTTAGAAAGATCAGAAGTGATCAGAGCTGTAATTGTACGTACTTGTAAAGAACTTAAACGTAGCAATGGTATAATAATACAGTATGATGATAATGCTGCGGTTGTCATTGATCAAGAAGGAAATCCAAAAGGAACTCGAATTTTTTGCGCAATCGCCCGGGAATTGAGACAATTAAATTTCACAAAAATAGTTTCATTAGCACCTGAGGTATTATAACACAAGACCATGATATATAGTATAGTATTTATGAATGAAATAGATTAATTAATTGATTATATGTCACACATATACCTTTTGTAGTGTATAGTATTATATATAGGATTCTTATATTTAATATTCGAAATTTTATTGAATCCAAAAATCAAAAATAGAAAAAAAAAGGAGCATGTTGATTATATCAAAAGTAAGGTGCAACGATCATTTTCGTTTATCATGGGTAAGGACACTATCGCTGACATAATAACCTCTATACGCAATGCCGACATGAATAGAAAAAGAACAGTTCAAATACCTTTTACTAACATCACCGAAAACACTGTGAAAATACTTTTACGAGAGGGTTTTGTTGAAAACGTCAGAAAACATCGGGAAAACAACAAATATTTTTTAGTATTAACTCTACCGTATAGAAGAAATAGGAAAGGATCATATAAAACTTTTTTAAATTTAAAACGGATCAGTACACCTGGTCTACGAATCTATTCGAATTATCAACGAATTCCTAGAATTTTAGGAGGGATGGGGGTTGTAATTCTTTCTACTTCTAGAGGTATAATGACAGATCGAGAAGCTCGATTAGAAAGAATCGGCGGCGAAGTTTTATGTTATATATGGTAATCTTTCTGATATCCGAATTATATGAGAAACTTCTATGCATTTTTTGTGAAAAAAACGAGAGAGAAAAAACATAGATTTCTAATATTACTCCTCATACAGTAGTGAATGCGTGAAGAGATTTTAACTGGAATAGGAATAAAAGAAAGAAAAAGGATTCATGAGGATTTAATTACTGAATCACTGCACTTCTCAAGGGTATGTTCCCGGTTCTCTTTAGAAAACGAAAATTGGATTCGAGGCTATGTTTCCGAAAGGATTTGATGACCTCTTATTTTAGAAGTATACCACTGAGAAAGTCAAAAATGGAAGTATAAGTCATTTAACTTTACTTTATTAGAATTAGACTGTTTGTTTTTCAATTTCAACACTCTTTTTTGATAGGGGCGAAATTAGAAGTAAAAAATATAAGGAAAACTTATTTTCTCCCAATAAATAAATTCGGAATTAAGTTAAGGAGTGACAAATATGAAAATAGGAGCCTCCGTTCGTAAAATTTGCGAAAAATGTCGCTTGATCCGCAGGCGAGGGCGAATTATAGTAATTTGTTCCAATCCAAGACATAAACAAAGACAAGGATAATATTCTTTTCACAAAAGAAAGCTTTCCATTTAAATTTAAAGCACCGAATGCACAAATCAAATAAATTTATATTAATATTAAATTCAATTAAATATTGAATCATAAAAATCGAAAAATTTAAATTCTATATTATAAGTATTATAAAATAAGAAATATTAATAAGAAATATTATTGATATTTCAAAAATTGTATTCTCTATTAATAAAAATAGAATACAATTAATATAAAATATAGAATATTAATTTGTTAATTCTAGTTAGAAGATAGTAAAGAATCGGTTTTTAACAGGAAATGGACATATCCATCTATTTCGGACTTATATTTATAAAATAATAAAATATGGCAAAACCTATACCAAAAATTGGTTCGCGTAAAAATGGACGTATTGGTTCGCGTAAGCATCTCCGTAAAATACCAAAGGGAGTTATTCATGTTCAAGCTAGTTTCAACAATACCATTGTGACTGTTACAGATGTACGGGGTCGGGTGATTTCTTGGTCCTCCGCCGGTACTTGTGGATTCAAGGGTACACGAAGAGGGACACCATTTGCCGCTCAAACCGCAGCAGGAAATGCTATTCGAACAGTAGCAGATCAAGGCATGCAACGAGCAGAAGTCATGATAAAAGGTCCCGGTCTCGGAAGAGATGCAGCATTAAGAGCTATTCGTAGAAGTGGTATACTTTTAAATTTTATACG